AAATAGTTATTTGGGAATTGTTTCAAGCAAATGTGCATTCCCCTCTTTTTTTGGACAGAATAAAAAAATCCCCTTTTTTATCTTTTGATATCTCCGGGTTGATTAAACTAATTTTGAGAAATTGGGTGGGTAAGGGGGAAGCATTCAAAATTGTAGAGTATACAGAAGAACAAACAAAAAGAGAAGAAAACAAAGAGAAGAACAAAAGAAAGGAGAAAGCGCGAATAGACATAGCAGAGGCCTGGGATACCATTCCATTTGCGCAAGTAATAAGAGGTTCCATGTTACTAACTCAATCTATTTTTAGAAAATATATTCTATTACCTTCATTGATAATTGCAAAAAATATTGGACGTATATGCCTATTGCAACTTCCTGAATGGTCTGAGGATTTACAGGAATGGAATACAGAGATGCATGTTAAATGTACCTATAATGGTGTTCCGTTATCAGAAACAGAATTTCCGAAAAATTGGTTGACAGACGGTATTCAGATAAAAATATTATTTCCTTTCTGTCTGAAACCTTGGCACAAATCGAAACTAAGATCCTCTCAGAAAGATCTAATGAAAAAGAAAAAAGAAAAAGATGATTTTTGTTTTTTAACAGTTTGGGGAATGGAAGCTGAACTTCCTTTTGGTTCGCCCCGAAAACGACCTTCCTTTTTTAAACCCATTTTTAAGAAACTTGAAAGAAAAATTGGAAAATTAAAAAAGCAGTATTTTCGAGTTCTAATAGTTTTTAAAGCAAAAACAAAATTACTTCGAAAAGTATCAAAAGAAACAAAAAAACGGGTTATCAAAAGTGTTATTTTTATAAAAAAAAGAATAAAAGAACTTTCAAAAGTAAATCCAATTCTATTATTTCGATTAAGAGAAGTAGAAGTATATGAATCGAGTGAAATTAAAGAAAAAAAAGATTCTATAATCAGCAATCAGATAATTCACGAATCATTTAGTCAAATTGCATCTCCGAGTTCAACAAATTCTTCATTGACAGAAAAAAAAATGAAGGATCTGACTGATAGAACAAGTACAATTCGAAATCAAATAGAAAGAATCACAAAAGAGAAAAAAAAAGTAACTCCAAAAATAAATAATATTAGTCCTAACAAAACAAGTTATAATTCTAAAAGATTCGAAAAATGGCAAATATTAAAAAAAAGAAATGCTCGATTAATTTCGAAATTACCCCTTTTTTTGAAATTTTTCATTGAAAGAATATACACAGAAATATTTTTATCTATCATTAATATTCCCAAAATGAATACAGAACTTTTTCTTGAATCAACAAAAAAAATTATTGATAAATCCATTTACAATAAGGAAAGAAAACAAGAAATAATTAATAAAAAAAATAAAAATCCAATTGCCTTTATTTCGACTATAAAAAAGTCACTTGATAATATTAGTAATAGTAAAACAAATTCACCTATTTTTTATGACTTATCATACATGTCACAAGCATATGTATTTTACAAATTATCACAAATCCAAGTCAGTAACTCGTATAAATTTCGCTCTGTTTTTCAATCTCAAGGAATCCCTTTTTTTCTTAAGCCTGAAATAAAGGATTCTTTTGAAACACAAGGAATGGTTCATTCGAAATTAGGAGATAAGAAACTTCCGAGTTATGAAATGAATCAATGGAAAAACTGGTTAAGAGGACATTATCAATACGATTTATCTCAGATCAGATGGTCTAGATTAATACCAGAAAAGTGGCGAAATACAGTTCATCAGCGTCGTATAGCTAAAAAATCAAATTTTAGCAAAAGGCATTCATATGAAAAAGACCAATTAATTGGTTCCAAAAAACAAAACCAATTTGAAGTATATTCATTATCTAATCAAAAAGATAATTTTCAAAAATACTATAGATATGATCTTTTATCATATAAATTTCTTAATTATGAAAATAAAACGGAATGCTTTTCTCCCTTTCAAGGACATAAGAACCAAGAGCTTTCTTATAACACGCATAAAGAAAGCCTTTTTGATATGCTGAGAAACATCCCTATCAATAATTTTCTAGGAAAGGTCGATATTCGCTATATGGAAAAAACGGCCGATAGAAAATATTTTGATTGGAAAATTCTCAATTTTTATCTTAGACAAAAAGTCGATATTGAGGCCTGGATCACGATCGATACCAATAGGAATCAGAATACTCAAATTCGTACTAACAATTATCAAATAATTCATAAAAAAGATCTTTTTTATCTTATGATTCCAGAAATAAATCCACCAAACTCTCACAAAGTTTTTTTTGATTGGATGGGAATGAATGAAAAAATACTAAAGCGTCACATATCGAATCTGGAACTTTGGTTCTTCCCAGAACTTGTGTTACTTTATAATGCCTATAAAACGAAACCTTGGTTTATACCAAGAAAATTACTTCTTTTAAATTTGAATAGAAATGAAAATAGTAGTGAAAATAAAAAGATCAATGAAAAGAAAAAAGGAAGTTTTTTGATACCATCGAATAAAAAGTATCGAAATCAAGAAGAAAAAGAACCCACAAGTCGAGGAGATCTTGGATCCGTTCTCTCACAACAAAAAGATCTTGAAGAAAATTCTGCAAGATCAGACATGAAAAAAGCGAAAAAGAAAAAACAATACAAAAGCAACACGGAAGCAGAACTAGATTCCTTCCTGAAACGTTTTTTTCTTTTTCAATTAAGATGGGACGATACTTTGAATCAAAGAATGATGAATAATATCAAGGTATGTTGTCTCCTGCTTAGACTGATAGATCCAAAAAAAATTACTATCTCCTCGATTCAAACGAGAGAAATTTGTTTGGATATAATGCTGATTCAGAAGAATTTAACTCTTACAGAATTGATGAAAAAGGGAGTATTGATTATAGAACCCATTCGTCTGTCTGGAAAAAACGATGGCCAATTTATTATGTATCAAACCATAGGTATTTCGTTGGTTCATAAGAGTAAACACCAAACTAATAAAAAATACCAAGAACAAAGATATGTTTCTAAGAATAATTTTGATGAAACTATTTCAGCACATCAAAGAATAACTGGAAATAGAGACAAAAATCATTTTGATTTGCTTGTTCCTGAAAATATTTTATCGTTTAGACGTCGTAGAAAATTGAGAATTCTAAATTGTTTCAATTCAAAGAATAGAAATGGTGGAGATAGAAATCCAGTATTTTGGAATGGAAAGAACGGAAAAAACAGCAGCCAAGTTTCGCATGACAGTAAGCATCTTGATAGAGAGAAAAATAAATTAATGAAATTAAAGCTCTTTCTTTGGCCTAATTATCGATTAGAGGATTTAGCTTGTATGAATCGTTATTGGTTTGATACCAATAATGGCAGTCGTTTCAGTATGTTAAGGATACATCTGTATCCACGATTGAAAATTCGTGGATAATACACTTTTTCTATATATCCTATACCCTATATATAATATAGGGTATATGAAAGCAAACAAATACACAGATCACATGCCTTGTCTCACATTTCATTCTAATATCCAATATTGAAATAAATAATGGCTCAATTAGATCTCGAAATGAATCAACAAAAACTTCTTCGTTTTAAATCTAAATTCTTCGATGCGAAAATGTACCAATCCTTTTCTATCCCTATCTAAATCCAATTTCAAATTGAATTGAGTGATTTGAATTCAGAAAATTAGGAGTTCATAAATAAATTCGGATTAGATTATTGTATATATCACATTCAAATTAATGGCATTATTATTACTGATCGGTAAAATCCATATCTGTAAAAAGGGAAAGGGGATTTTTTTATGGTAAAAAATTCATTCATTTCGGTTATTTCTCAAAAAGAAAACGAAGAAAACAGGGGGTCTGTTGAATTTCAAGTATTCAGTTTCACGACTAAGATAAGGAGACTTACTTCACATTTGGAATTGCACAAAAAAGACTCTTCATCTCAGAGAGGTTTGCGGAAAATTTTGGGAAAACGTCAACGACTGCTGGCCTATTTGTCAAAAAAAAATAGAGAACGCTATAAAGAATTAATTGGCGAGTTGAATATTCGAGAGATAAAAACTCGTTAATTTGAAGCATGATACCATTTGAGCTTAGTCGTTTCAATTTTGATGAACTTCTTTTTACTTTCAGCAATGCATGGGAAGAATGACTCGGGAAAAAACTTATGATTGCACCAACTACAAGAAAAGACCTCATGATAGTCAATATGGGCCCTCACCACCCATCAATGCATGGTGTTCTTCGACTGATCGTTACTCTCGATGGTGAAGATGTTATTGAATGTGAACCAATATTGGGTTATTTACATAGAGGGATGGAGAAAATTGCGGAAAATCGAACAATTATACAATATTTGCCTTATGTAACACGTTGGGATTATTTAGCTACTATGTTCACAGAAGCAATAACCGTAAATGGACCCGAACAGCTAGGCAATATTCAAGTACCTAAAAGGGCTAGCTATATCAGAGCTATTATGTTGGAGTTGAGTCGTATCGCTTCCCATTTGTTATGGCTTGGCCCTTTTATGGCAGATATTGGGGCACAGACCCCTTTCTTCTATATTTTGCGAGAACGAGAATTGATATATGACCTATTCGAAGCTGCTACCGGTATGCGCATGATGCATAATTATTTTCGTATCGGAGGAGTAGCTGCTGATCTACCTCATGGCTGGATAGATAAATGTTTGGATTTTTGCGATTATTTTTTAACCGGGGTTGCTGAATATGAAAAGCTTATTACACGGAATCCTATTTTTTTAGAACGAGTTGAAGGCGTAGGCATTATTGGCGCAGAAGAAGCACTAAATTGGGGTTTATCAGGACCGATGCTACGGGCTTCCGGAATACAATGGGATCTTCGTAAAGTTGATCGTTATGAGTGTTACGACGAATTTGATTGGGAGATTCAATGGCAAAAGGAAGGGGATTCATTAGCTCGGTATTTAGTACGAATCAGTGAAATGACAGAATCCATAAAAATTATCCAACAGGCTCTGGAAGGAATTC